ATATTCACACATAACGATTTTCCACAAAGTGGTGACGAAACGTATAACTTGTACAAATCTTTCCATTTTCCAAGTCGATACGATCCCTTCGTTCGTAGGCCTGTTTACTCGATCGCAGACATGTTTGGCACACCTCTAACAGAGGGACAAATAGTCAATTTTGAAAGAACTTTTTCTCAACATATGAATCTATCTGATTCAGAAGCGAAGAACTTGCATCAGTATCTCAATTCAAACATGGGTTTGATTCACACCCCATGTTCTGAAAACGATTTACTACGCGAAAAGAGGAAAAAACGGCGTCTTTGTATAAAGAGTCTAAAGAAATGCGTTGATAAAGAGGAGATGTATAGAAACTTTCAACGAGATATGTATAGAACCTTTCAACGAGATAATAGTGCTTTTTGGGCTTCGGCTTGGAATTTATTCGAAACCTGTATTCCATGGTTCCTTACTTTGCTAGGGTACAACTATCTAAATTTGATATTTAGATATATTTTAATGCCGATACTAAGGATCTGTAGCAATTTCTCACTTTTTCATGAGATTATGCATGAATTATCATGGCGAATTCTTCAGACCAAATGGTTTCAAAAATGGTTTCTTCCACTCTGGAATCTGATAAGTGAGATTTCGATCAAATGTTATCATGATCTTGTTCTGTCCCAAGCAATGATTGATCGAAATACTGAGTCACCATTGATATTGATGTCGACACATCTGAGATCGCCAAATGTTAGCGATCTCCCCTATTTAATCTTTTTTGTTCTTCTTGTTGTTGGATATCTCGTTCCTACACATATTCTCTTTGTTTCCCGGGTCTCTAGTGAGTTACAGACCGAGTTGGAAAAGGTCAAATCTTTGATGATTCCATCATCTATGATTGAGTTACGAAAACTTCTGGATAGGTATCCTACACCTGCACCGAATTCTTTCTGGTTAAAGAATCTCATCCATATCATCGATCTCATACCAAATCCCATCAATCGAATCACTTTTTCGAGAAATACGAGACATCTCCGTCATACAAGTAAAGAGGTCTATTCATTGATAAGAAAAAGAAAAAACGTGAATGGGGATTGGATTGATGATAAAATCGAATCTTGGGTCGCGAACAGTGATTTGTTTGATAATGAAGAAGGCGAATTCTTGGTTCAGTTCTCCGCCTTAACGACAGAAAAAAGGATTGATCACATTCTATTGAGTCTGACTCATAGTGATCATTTATCAAAGAATGACTCTGGTTATCAAATGATTGAACAACCGGGAGCAGTTTACTTACGATACTTATTTGACATTCATAAAAAGTATCTATTGAATTATGAGTTCAATACATCCTTGTTAGCAGAAAGACGGGTATTCCTTGCTCATTATCAGACAATCACTTATTCACAAACTTCGTGTGGGACTAATTTCCCATCTCATGGAAAACCCTTTTCGCTTCGCTTAGCCTTATCCCCCTCTAGGGGGATTTTAGTGATAGGTTCTATAGGAACTGGACGATCCTATTTGGTCAAATCCCTGGCGACAAACTCCTATGTTCCTTTCATTACGGTATTTCTGAACCAGTTCCTGGATAACAAGCCTAAAGGTTTTCTTATTGATGAGAATGATATTGATGAGAATGATATTGATGATAGTGATCTTGATGATAGTGATTTTGATGCTAGTGGTAGTGATGATAGTGACGATATTGATGTTAGTGATATTGATGATGATAGTGATTTTGATGCTAGTGGTAGTGATGATAGTGATATTGATACGGAGCTGGAACTGCTAACTATGGATATGATGGATATGATGGATATGATGCAGGAAATAGACCGATTTTATATCACCCTTCAATTCGAATTGGCAAAAGCAATGTCTCCTTGCATAATATGGATTCCAAACATTCATGATCTGGATGTGAACGAGTCGAATTACTTATCCCTCGGTCTATTAGTGAACCATCTCTCTGAAAGATGTTCCACTAGAAATATTCTTGTTATTGCTTCGACTCATATTCCCCAAAAAGTGGATCCCGCTCTAATAGCTCCGAATAAATTAAATGCGTGCATTAAGATACGAAGGCTTCTTATTCCACAACAACGAAAGCACTTTTTCACTCTTTCATATACTAGGGGATTTCACTTGGAAAAGAAAATGTTCCATACTAACGGATTCGGGTCCATAACCATGGGTTCCAATGCAAGAGATCTTGTAGCACTTACCAATGAGGCCCTATCAATTAGTATTACACAGAAGAAATCAATTATAGACACTAATACAATTAGATCCGCTCTTCATAGACAAACTTGGGATTTGCGATCCCAGGTAAGATCGGTTCAGGATCATGGGATCCTTTTCTATCAGATAGGAAGGGCTGTAGCACAAAATGTACTTCTAAGTAATTGCCCCATAGATCCTATATCTATCTATATGAAGAAGAAATCATGTAACGAAGGGGATTCTTATTTGTACAAATGGTACTTAGAACTTGGAACGAGCATGAAGAAAT